ATTGTTCTATCTCCAAACTTTACCTTCACCAAGCGTAGGTTTATTTCAATAATTTGGTTCTTTCTATTCCTAACCACGTCTTTTTCTCGTAAGACTGAGGTAAGGGCTAAAAAAACAAGAAAAAAGAATCAAATCACACCATCTCTGTAATAGGTAAATGCCTTTTTTTCTCCTGAAGTTGTCGGAATTATTCGTAATAAGATATTGGCTATAATTGAAAAGGTTTTATCAATAAAATTTCCATTTATCCGAGATCTAGGCATAATTAGCAATCCATTCTATAATTCTTCTCATTCCCCCTCGGGGAAAATAATCCCACAAAAAAAGGAATTGTACAGTACAAAATAACATAAAAACAGACTAATTCGAAAAAAAGATGCGGACCTTCCGATCAAATTATCCCCTTTTTGGACAAAGAGAGATATGAGATTTCTGAATCAGATTGGATTTCATTCCAATTTCGTAGTATACAAATGAACGGAACTATTACTATTTCATCTAAGTTAAATAACCAAGTACTTTATTTTACTATGGATTCTGATAACTCGAGAAATTTGGATTTGGTTATGATCCAAAGAGTGAATAATCATTCCATGATAAAATAGAGTAGAGTAACTATCCCTTTTGTTTGCATAACGTGTATACACCACGCCATACAATTTAAATGAAATAGAAAAACCCATGGTACGATTCATAGATTTGTAATAGATCTATGGGGTAGCTGATGAGCTAAGTTGTTGTTGATAAATATGAAATTTGAAAGGAATTTTTTATTCTTACGGAACCATTGATCGGTCGTGCCTGTACTGCAATAATATGAATAACTCGCTATTCACTCGGTTTCTGGTCAATAATAAGATTATGTAGGAGAGATGGCCGAGTGGTTCAAGGCGTAGCATTGGAACTGCTATGTAGGCTTTTGTTTACCGAGGGTTCGAATCCCTCTCTTTCCGTTTCTGGTAATTCACCAACATTACCGACCACAATGTATCAAATAACAATTGATACCATTATTCCAACAGCTTTATTTGATAGAGATTCTCTATTCCTAATTACATTACTGTGGTACGTAAAATGGAAATATTGGAAAGAGCAAAAAAGAAAAAAAAGACTACTACTGACCGATTTGTGATACGTGAATGAGCAAAATGCGGATCAAGGCCCTTAGATCTATTTACTTCGGCGAAAAGGGAACATAATTGTTTGAACCCTTCTTTGTTATTTTCGTTAGGTTCAAGTCTGACGGGAATAATATTCTACGACTAACAACTCATTTATTTTTAAACCGATCCATTTACTATCTATTATTTGATTTACTAATCCTTTATATTGGAATGAGTCAATAGTCAAATGTTTTGGCAATTCCTCGGGGGGGGATGAAGCAATATAATTTTGAATCAGAGCTTTCGATCTTTGTTTATCCTTCGTAGTAATAATATCTCGGGGTTTGCAACGATAACTTGGTATATCCACTATACGACCATTAACTAAAATATGTCTATGGTTAACTAATTGCCTGGCTCCAGGAATGGTCGAAGCCATACCCAATCGAAAAAGGATGTTATCCAAACGCATCTCAAGTAGTTGTAGTAAAACCTGACCTGTTGATCCTTTGGCTTTTCCGGCGATATGCACATATCTAAGTAATTGTCGCTCTGTCAGACCATAATGAAAACGCAATTTCTGTTTTTCTTCTAGACGAATACGATATTGCGATCTTTTACCAGAACGCAATTGGTTTTTAAGATCACTTCCGGATCTAGGTCTTTTACTAGTTAATCCCGGTAAAGCCCCCAGACGGCGTATTTTTTTGAAACGAGGTCCTCGGTAACGAGACATAAAGACTCCTTTTTTATTTTATTGAAATTTCATTTTACAGAAAAAATCGAAATTAAGACTGAACTAAAGGATAAACAAAGCAAAGCTAAATCTACTGAAGTATTACAAAGTCGAATGAAATGAATTGTATCAATATCCGGATTTTTTGTATATATAAGAAGTTAAAGCTCCGTTTTATGATTTGTTCTGTATAGATCTAATTTCTCTAATCAACTTTTTTTTATTCATAGTTACAAGTTACTACGACATAATAGATTGGTGACCCAACATTTGAAGAAATGGAGAGGAGAGATTTTCAATCATGGAAAAAATCGATAGAGAAAAAAAGCCGGCTACCGGAATCGAACCGATGACCATCGCATTACAAATGCGATGCTCTAACCTCTGAGCTAAGCAGGCTCACATAACAGAAATAGAAATAATGTATAGGAATTCAGGAAACTACCGGATCTTAGCTATTACCTATTAATTTAATATGAACTATATAGTTCATAATTCTATAGTTATCAAAAATATAACTAAATATATAGAATATATAACATATTATAGTTATATAATATGACTGAATAGAATTCTATTCTAATAATAGAAATATATGACTAATTAGAATCTTCATTCTATCATTATACATTATCATTATACATAATATACATTCTATTTC